TATATAGCTAGAACGACCCTCACAAATTGCGAATACTAATTTGTTAAGAATGAATCGAATTGAAGCTATAGCGTCATCATTTGCTGGAATAGAAATATCCGCGAGATCGGGATTACAATTTGTATCGATTAAAGAAATGGTTGGAATTCCCAAAGTGATACATTCTCTAAGAGCCGTATATTCTTCTTGCTGATCGAGGATTATTACAATATCAGGCAATCCCGTCATATATTTAATCCCGCCTAGATATGTTTCCAAGCGAGATAATTGTCTCTTCAACACAGCTGCATCCCTTTTCGGAAGACGGTTGAATCCCTCTGTCTTTTGTTCAGTTCTCAAGTCCCTAAACTTATGAAGTCTTTTTTCTGTAGTGGACCAATTTGTTAACATGCCGCCGAGCCATTTTTTATTAACATAATGACACCGAGCCCGTATTGCAGCCCGCGACACTAAATCGGCTGCTTTATTTTTTGTCCCAACAATTAAGAATTGTTTTCCCCTACTTGCTGTATCAAAAACTAAATCACAAGCTTCTGATAAAAAACGAGCAGTTCTAGTCAGATTTATAATATGAATACCTTTACGCTTTGCAGAAATATAAGGTGCCATTCTAGGATTCCATTTCCTCGTACCATGTCCAAAATGAACTCCTGCTCTCATCATCTCTTCCAAATCGATGTTCCAATATCTTTTTGTCATTTCTTTTCACACTTAAAAAGGGGGGGCACCCCAAACTAAAATAAATTTTTGTTCCGATGGAACCTGCTCTTGTACCAGGGATGGCCATTTATGCATGAACCAAGCCATTTTGTTTTTTTTTATTCATTATTATCTTTATTAGTGTTAACAAATTACCAAAACAAATGACTACAGCAAAAGCAAACAATAAAAAATAAAATTAAAAATAGTCCGCTATTAGAAATCATTAAATCCTAGAAAAGTCAGATTTGGAAATGGAAGAGTCACTAAATTCCCTGTGGTAGAATAAAATATCTCTCATATCTCCCCCGAATAAAGCTAAATTCTTTGTTTTTTTTTCCAAAAGAATGTTGGTATGTTGCCGTGAACAATGCACCAATCCTTTGTTGAATCCGGTCCCGGCGGGGATCACCCCCCCTAAAACAACATTTTCTTTGAGGCCTTTCAACCAATCGATACGACCCCGAAGAGCGGCTTTTGCTAAAACTCGAGCAGTTTCTTGAAAACTTGCTTCGGATATAAAACTTTGAGTATTCAAAGATGCTCGAGTTATTCCTAATAAAACGGCTCGATAACAGATTGCTTCTTCTAAAGCACGCCCCGTTCGTTCTGCTCGTAACAATCCAATAAGTTCTCCAGGTAAAAAAACATTAGACATTCCCTCTTCGGAAACCAAAACTTTTGATGTTATTTGACGTACAATAATTTCGATATGCCTATTATGAATCTGCACCCCCTGGGATCGATAAACCTTTTGAATCTTATTAACCAAAGAAATACGACTTTGCACTATAGTTAGCTCAGCACCAATCAAGAATCCCCAAGGAATTCCAAGAATTCTTGTTATACACTTGTTCCAACCCTTAATCCGCTTTTCTAAGTTCAGCGATATTGAATCAATCGAGCGGACTTCTAAAACTTGTTCCACTTTTGGAAGACCTTGTGTTATATCACCGGATCTCGATTTTTCATATATAAATGTAACTAATGTATCCCCTTCGTAAAGAATTTCTCTGTAATGCCCATGAACTTTTGCTCCCGGAGTAGCCAAATAGGGCTTCGCAGATCTTATTACTACAGAATCCCTTTGAACAATTAAAACTTGACCCGATTTTAGGTGCGGTTCTTTTTTGGCTATACATAAATTTTCACAAAAAAATTGTCCAAGACTAATTATTGTGGACGTTTCCTCACAATAATTATGATGATAATTTTGATGAAGAAAATACCAATTCAATTTGAATGGATTCAAAACAACGTTACTGTATGGGTCGAGATTAAAAATTTTTCCGTTTTCATCGATTACATAAGAGTTAATTACTTGAAAAATATATTTTAAGTTATCAAGTTGCAAATATTTAATTAAAGAGATCTTATTATAAGTTAGTAAAGGCAACAACGAATAAAAATTTGAAATTTGGGTAGCTGTTCCTAAGGGGCCCGACGAATTTTTAATTGTAATTGTAATTAGAGTATTTTTTTTTTTTGATTTGTTTATCACATTGTGATATTTTACATGCTTAAATGGACCCATTCTAAAACAATTAGATGATGATAAAATTAACAAAGATTGGGATTCCTTATTTCGATTTAAGAACATACGAATAGTTCCGTGATTTTGTCTAAGTGATTGTTGAAGAATGACAGCCTTGGGCGAAATCGAATAAAACGGATTCATGTGATCTGCAGAGATCAATCCCGAATCTGGCGAATTATTCCTTTTTCTTATATATGAAATATGGGATTTCACTAAGCCAATTCTTATGAAATCTTGAATCAAACCCTTTGTACTTACTTCAAC